ACAGATTCATTCATAATAATTAGATAAATCTGTTCCGAAAACCAAAAATTAAGAGCCTTGAGCCAATAAAAACTGAGAAAATTGACTCAAAAACAAATTTCAAAATGAAATTAAAAATTTCATGTAAGAGCTCCATTGTAGAATTCGGGCCTAATGATTAATCAAGAAGCGATGGGAACGACGGAACCCATGAATATAGAGGATTCTCTTGAAAAAAAAAATCTTAGTAATTCATTGGACAGGATGGCGGAATAAACCAGAAACTTTATTATCTATTCTGATTTTTATTCTGAGACCTCGTGGGATAAACATCAAACTTAAATAGATATTGAAAGAGTAAATATTCGTCAGCGAAATTTTTTTTTCAAATAAAAAAAAAAAAAAAGTAATAAAATACGAAAAAAAAAATTAAAAAGATAAAAGAAAATAAGGATTTGTTAGAATATTCTAACTCTAACAAAAACGACATTCGAGATGATGATATTACGTTATTTTTAAATAAATATAATTCATCTTGGATTCCATTTCGAAAAAGACATACAAAAATTTAGAAGAGATCGGATGAAATTAAAAAAAATACCATGATTAATAGAATTAATCATTAACTACATCTATATCTGAAATACAAGCTTTTTTAGTCCTTTTATTCGCGAGGAGCTGGATGAGAAGAAACTCTCACGTTCAGTTCTGTAGTAGAGATGGAATTTATAATTTAGAAAAAACCCATCAACTATAACCCAAAAAGAACCAGATTTCGCAAACAACATCGAGGAAGACTAAAAGGAATATCTTCTCGTGGGAATCGTATTTGTTTTGGTAGATATGCTCTTCAAACACTTGAACCCGCTTGGATCACATCTAGACAAATAGAAGCAGGGCGACGAGCAATGACACGAAATGTACGACGTGGTGGAAAAATTTGGGTACGTATATTTCCAGACAAACCAGTTACAGTAAGACCTGCGGAAACGCGTATGGGTTCTGGGAAAGGATCCCCGGAGTATTGGGTAGCTGTGGTTAAACCAGGTAAAATCCTTTATGAAATGGGTGGTGTACCAGAAAATATAGCCAGAAAAGCTATTTCAATCGCGGCATCAAAAATGCCTATAAAAACCCAATTCATTATTTCTGAATAGGAATATAGAATGAAAAAGATAAATAACATTTAAGGATAAAAAGATTATCAGTTTTCTTTTTTTGACAAATAATATTTTTTTACTTAGTCCTTTGCATTAAAAGAAGAGATACAAAAAAAAATGATATGATTCAACCACAAACCTATTTGAATGTAGCAGACAACAGCGGGGCTCGAGAATTGATGTGTATTCGAATAATAGGAGCTAGTAATCGCCGATATGCTCATATTGGTGACGTTATTGTTGCTGTAATCAAGGAAGCAATACCAAATACTCCTCTAGAAAGATCAGAAGTGATCAGAGCTGTAATTGTACGTACTTGTAAAGAACTCAAACGTAACAATGGGACTATAATACGATATGATGACAATGCCGCAGTTGTCATTGATCAAGAAGGAAATCCAAAAGGAACTCGAATTTTTGGGGCGATCCCACGGGAATTGAGACAATTAAACTTTACTAAAATAGTTTCATTAGCTCCTGAGGTATTATAAGACCTAAATATCGATAGTTAGTATAGGATTAAAAAAATGGTATTGAAATAAAATGAATTAATAGATTGTGTATCACGCATATACCCTTAATATTAATAATAAAATATTAATAATTAAATTCATATATTAATATATAATTCGTCTATATCTATATATAAATAAAAGAAAAAGAACATGTTGATTATATCAAAATTTATAGAACAATAAGGAATTTTAACTTATCATGGGGAAAGACACTATTGCTGATATAATAACCTCTATACGAAATGCTGACATGAATAGAAAAGGAACGGTTCGGATAGGATCGACTAACATCACCGAAAGCATTGTTAAAATACTTTTACGAGAGGGTTTTATCGAAAACGTAAGGAAACATCGCGAAAACAACCAATATTTTTTGATTTTAACCCTAAGACATAGACGAAATAAGAAAGAATCCTATAAAACGATTTTAAATTTAAAGAGAATAAGTCGACCGGGTCTACGAATCTATTCTAACTCTCAACGAATTCCACGAATTTTAGGCGGAATAGGAATTGTAATCCTTTCAACTTCTCAAGGTATAATGACAGACCGAGAAGCTCGACTAAAAAGAATCGGCGGAGAAATTTTGTGTTATATATGGTAATCCTTCTAATATAAAAATTGGATATCCGGAACTTACGAGTTGTGAAAAAGGGGGGTTGTGTAATACCACCCCTGCTAAAAAAGTTTCGGATGTTTTACCTCGAATGAAATTAAAGAAAAAAATGAATTAATGAAAGTTTTCGTTCTGAATCACTTCCGAACGGCATGGCTCGATTTTTTTAGATACTAAAGATTTGTTTGATTTTCGGTCATGCTTCTGAAAGGATTCGACATATTTTTGTA